GCCAGCGTAGCTTAAATTTAAAGCGCAACACTGAAGATGTTAAGATTGAACCCTAAAAAGTTCCGCAGGCACAAAGGCCTGGTCCCGACTTTACTATCAGCTTTAGCCTAATTTATACATGCAAGTATCCGCATCCCCGTGAGAATGCCCTCAATTTCTCCCACCCGGAGATGAGGAGCAGGCATCAGGCACAGCCTTCAACCTAGCCCACGACGCCTTGCTACGCCACACCCCCAAGGGATTTCAGCAGTAATTTACATTAAGCCATAAGTGCAAACTTGACTTAGTCAGGGCTAAGAGGGCCGGTAAAATTCGTGCCAGCCACCGCGGTTATACGAAAGACCCTAGTTGATAAGCGCGGCGTAAAGAGTGGTTAGGGGAAATAAAAATAAAGCTAAAAGGCCCTCTAAGCTGTTATAAGCCCCTCGAAAGCAAGAAACCCAAACACGAAAGTAGCTTTAGACAAAAATCACCTGACTCCACGAAAGCTAAGAAACAAACTGGGATTAGATACCCCACTATGCTTAGCCATAAACCTTATATGTGTCACCACACATTCGCCCGGGTACTACAAGCCACAGCTCAAAACCCAAAGGACTTGGCGGTGTCTCAGAACCACCTAGAGGAGCCTGTTCTAAAACCGATAATCCCCGTTAAACCTTACCACTCCTTGTCTCGCACCGTCTATATACCGCCGTCGTCAGCTTACCCTGCAAAGGTACAACAGTGAGCAAAATTGGTCTACCCAAAAACGTCAGGTCGAGGTGTAGCGTACGGAGTGGGTAGAAATGGGCTACATTTTCTACAACAGAGCATACGAACGACACCCTGAAATACTGTGTCACAAAGGTGGATTTAGTAGTAAAAAGAAAATAGAGAGTTCTTTTGAATTAGGCTCTGAGACGTGCACATACCGCCCGTCACTCTCCCCATGCACACACCCAAACATTCATAATAATATATACCGCCCATACGGGGAGGCAAGTCGTAACATGGTAAGTGTACCGGAAGGTGCACTTGGAATAAGCAGGGCGTAGTAATAACAGCAATACATCTCCTTTACACGGAAAAGATACCCGCGCAAACTGGGTCGCCCTGAGCCAAACAGCTAGCTTAAAACACCCAAACAACACCCAACATTGATAACCTATCATTAAACCACCACAACACAAACTAAAACATTCTACCGCCCCAGTATGTGAGACAGAAAAGGCACCAATTAAGCCATAGTAACAGTACCGCAAGGGAACGCTGAAAAAGAAATGAAACAAATCATTAAAGCACAACTAAGCAGAGATTAACCCTCGTACCTTTTGCATCATGATTTAGCTACCCCCCCCCGAGCAAAGTGGACTTTAGTTCAAGACCCCGAAACTAAGTGAGCTACTCCGAGACAGCCTATCAATTAGGGCCAACCCATCTCTGTGGCAAAAGAGTGGGAAGATCTCCAAGTAGCGGTGACAGACCTATCGAACTTAGTTATAGCTGGTTGCCTAAGAAATGAATATGAGTTCAGCCTCGCACTCCTTAACTCAAATAGTTTAAAACCTCAAGCCACTCGAGCAACTCGAACCAACCCAAACAGCTTGCAATTTAACGAGCCAAAGAAACATGCGAGAGTTATTCCTAAGGGGTACAGCCCTTAAGAAACAGAATACAACCTCACCAGGAGGTTAAAGATTATATTAAACAAGACATACTGCTCTAGTGGGCCCAAAAGCAGCCACCTAAACAGAAAGCGTTAAAGCTCCAGCAAAACAAAATTCTATTATTTAAATATTAAATCTAAAACCCCTAGCTCTATTAGGCCACCCCATGCCCACATGGAAGAGATAATGCTAAAATGAGTAATAAGAAGGAGAAACCCCCTTCTCCAAGCCTACGTGTACGCTAGTCCGAACCCGCCACTAGCAATTACCCGAACCCAAGCCACAGAGGGAAATGTGACCACACCAAATACCAAGAAGTACTCACACAACCCAATCGTTAACCCAACACCGGAAGGCTCTGAAGGAAAGACTAAAAGATAAGGAAGGAACTCGGCAAACACTGAGCCCCGCCTGTTTACCAAAAACATCGCCTCCTGCAAAAATCAAAGTATTGGAGGTCATACCTGCCCAGTGAAAAGTTTTAAACGGCCGCGGTATTTTTAACCGTGCGAAGGTAGCGCAATCACTTGTCTTTTAAATAAAGACCTGTATGAATGGTAAGACGAGGGCTCAACTGTCTCCCTTTTCAAGTCAATGAAATTGATCTGCCCGTGCAGAAGCGGGCATAAAAATACAAGACGAGAAGACCCTTTGGAACTTAAGACATTGAGACCACCTATATCAATTGACCTCCAACATCAGTTTAAATCTAATAGTAATTGGTCCCAGTCTTTGGTTGGGGCGACCGCGGAAGAAAACAGAGCTACCGCGCAGATGGGGTAACCCCCTAAAATCAAGAGAAACATCTCTAAATAACAGAATTTCTGACCTCGAAGATCCGGCATCTGCCGAACAACGAACCAAGCTACCCAAGGGATAACAGCGCAATCCCCTTTCAGAGCCCATATCGACAAGGGGGTTTACGACCTCGATGTTGGATCAGGACATCCTAATGGTGCAACCGTTATTAAGGGTTCGTTTGTTCAACGATTAAAGTCCTACGTGATCTGAGTTCAGACCGGAGCAATCCAGGTCAGTTTCTATCTGTAACGCTACTTTTCCTAGTACGAAAGGACCGGAAAGAGGGGGCCCATGATATTAACTACGCCCCACCCCAATTTAATGAAGACAACTAAATCAAATAGGGGGAGCATAACCCACAAATCTAGATAAGATTATTAAGATGGCAGAGCCCGGCAATTGCAAAAGACCTAAGCCCTTTCTGTCGGAGGTTCAAATCCTCCTCTTAATATTAATGCCCGTCCCACTGCAACTCCTACACTGCCTAACCTATATTGTCTCAGTACTACTAGGAGTTGCTTTCTTAACTTTAATTGAACGAAAAATTTTAGGGTATATACAACTACGAAAGGGCCCAAATGTAGTTGGGCCGTGGGGAATTTTTCAGCCACTTGCAGACGCAGCAAAACTCTTTACCAAGGAACCGGTCCGCCCATCAACCTCTTCCCCATTTTTATTTGTAGCATCCCCCGCATTAGCCTTAACACTAGCCATAATACTATGATCACCACTACCCATGCCATATGCCCTAGCAGACTTGAACTTAGGCGCACTATTCATTATAGCCCTTTCTAGCCTAGCAGTATACTCAATTCTAGGCTCAGGGTGGGCCTCCAACTCAAAATACGCGTTAATTGGAGCCCTACGAGCAGTCGCACAAACCATCTCCTATGAAATCAGCCTAGGACTAATCCTGCTAGCCATAATCATATTCTCCGGAGACTTCAACATACAAACATTCGCCACCGCCCAAGAAACAACATGATTTGCCCTCCCAGCCTGACCCCTAGCTGCAATATGGTATGTCTCAACATTAGCAGAGACAAACCGGGCCCCCTTCGACCTGACAGAGGGAGAATCAGAACTAGTGTCAGGATTTAACGTCGAATATGCCGGGGGGCCCTTCGCCCTATTCTTCTTAGCCGAATACGCCAACATCCTAATAATAAACACATTCTCGGCAATAATATTTATAGGCACAACCCCCGGCCTCTTCCCCCCAAAAACCACCGCAGTAATTATAGCAAAATCAGCTTTCTTAGCTATAACCTTCCTATGAGTCCGAGCCTCATATCCCCGATTCCGATATGATCAATTGATACACCTAGCATGAAAAAGCTTCCTACCAGCAGCCACAGCCCTCATCCTATGACACACCTCAATACCCGTGTCACTAAGTGGCCTACCCCCACAAATATAAAATAACATTAACAGGAGCCGTGCCTGAATGCCCAAGGACCACTTTGATAGAGTGACCCATGGAGGCTAAAATCCTCCCGACTCCTTAGAAAGAAGGGAATCGAACCCATATTGTGGAGATCAAAACTCCAAGTGCTCCCGTTACACCACTCTCTAGTTAAGATAAGCTAACAAAGCTTTTGGGCCCATACCCCAAAAATGTAGGATAATACCCTTCTCTTACCAAATGAGTCCTTTCATCACCCTGATTTTACTCGCCAGCTTAATCCTAGGCACTCTCTTGACGATATCAGCCTCCCACTGAATACTAGCCTGAATGGGCCTCGAAATAAACACACTAGCAATACTACCACTAATGGCTAAATCCCACTGCCCTCGAGCAACAGAAGCCACTATCAAATATTTCCTAGCCCAAGCCGCTGCCGCAGCAACTATTCTCTTTGCAAGCACTGCCAATGCATGAATCACCGGGGAGTGAAACATTTACTCTACAGCAACCCCTATTTCAACCATTGCAATTACAATAGCACTAGCACTAAAAATGGGACTAGCCCCAATACACATATGAGTGCCCCAAGTTATACAAGGATTAGACTTACCCACAGGGCTTATTTTAGCCACATGACAAAAACTAGCACCATTCGCACTAATTGTCCAAATAGCCCAATTCGCCCCCCCACAACTACTTACAGCCCTCGGACTTCTATCAGTAATTCTCGGGGGCTGAGGAGGCCTAAACCAAACACAACTACGAAAAATCCTAGCATACTCATCAATCGCCCACCTGGGATGAATCGTTATAATTTCACAATTCAACCAACAATTAACAATACTAGTTCTAATCACATACATTTTTATAACATCAGCAACTTTCTTAATCTTCAAACTGATATCCGCGACAAAAATCAATACACTAGCAGTAGCCTGAACCAAAGCACCCGCCATAGCAGCCATCGCCTCCCTAACACTACTATCCCTGGGCGGACTTCCCCCACTAACAGGATTCATACCAAAATGACTAATCTTACAAGACCTTGCCGCACAAGGACTCCCCCTAACTGCTGTCACCCTAGCACTCAGCTCACTAATGAGCCTATACTTCTACCTACGACTGTGCTACGCTATAATCTTAACAACCGCCCCCAACACAAACAATTCTTTCACTCCGTGACGCCTAAAAACCAAAAAAGGCTCCGCCCTGCTCGCCACATCCATGACCTCTGCCCTGACACTACTACCCCTAACCCCATTAGCCCAAGCACTAATAAACTAGGGACTTAGGATAGCCCAGACCAAAAGCCTTCAAAGCTTTAAGCAGGAGTGAAAATCTCCTAGTCCCTGTATAAGACTTGTGGGACGCTATCCCACATCTCCTGAATGCAACTCAGACACTTTAATTAAGCTAAAGCCTTTCTAGATGAGAAGGCCTCGATCCTACAGACTCCTAGTTAACAGCTAGGCGCTCAAGCCAGCGAGCATTCATCTACTTTCCCCGCCTCCCTTCAAAAAGGCGGGAAAAGCCCCGGCAGGCCGTTAACCTGCTTCTTCGGATTTGCAATCCGAAATGTTCTACACCACGGGACTTGATAGGAAAAGGAATTGAACCTTTGTTTATGGAACTACAATCCACCGCCTAAACTCTCGACCACCCTACCTGTGACAATCACACGCTGATTCTTCTCAACCAACCATAAAGACATTGGCACCCTCTATCTAGTATTCGGTGCCTGAGCCGGAATAGTCGGCACAGCCCTTAGCCTACTAATCCGAGCAGAACTAGCCCAACCGGGGGCCCTTCTAGGTGACGACCAAATTTATAATGTCATCGTCACTGCACACGCCTTCGTTATAATCTTCTTTATAGTAATACCTGTTATGATCGGGGGATTCGGCAACTGGCTCGTCCCTCTGATAATCGGTGCCCCAGACATAGCATTCCCTCGAATAAATAACATAAGCTTCTGACTCCTGCCCCCATCCTTCCTACTACTACTAGCCTCCTCTGGGGTTGAAGCGGGCGCAGGAACAGGTTGAACTGTCTACCCTCCCCTAGCCGGAAACTTGGCACACGCGGGAGCCTCCGTAGATCTAACCATCTTCTCCCTGCATCTTGCAGGGGCATCATCTATTCTAGGGGCCATCAACTTTATCACAACAATTATTAACATGAAGCCCCCAGCAATCTCACAATACCAAACTCCCCTATTTGTATGAGCCGTCTTAATTACGGCTGTACTATTACTGCTATCACTACCGGTCCTAGCTGCCGGTATCACAATACTTTTAACAGATCGAAACCTGAACACCACCTTCTTTGACCCCTCAGGAGGAGGAGACCCAATCCTTTACCAACACCTCTTCTGATTTTTCGGACACCCGGAAGTTTACATTTTAATTCTCCCAGGGTTTGGAATGATTTCCCACATCGTAGCCTACTACGCCGGGAAAAAAGAACCTTTCGGATATATAGGAATAGTCTGAGCCATAATGGCCATTGGCCTTCTAGGGTTCATTGTCTGAGCCCACCACATGTTCACGGTGGGAATGGACGTAGACACCCGAGCATACTTTACATCCGCAACAATAATCATCGCGATCCCCACAGGTGTAAAAGTATTTAGCTGACTCGCAACCCTGCATGGAGGATCAATTAAATGAGAGACCCCCATACTATGGGCCTTAGGCTTCATCTTCCTCTTCACCGTGGGGGGACTCACCGGAATCGTACTAGCCAACTCGTCCCTGGACATCGTGCTACACGACACATACTACGTAGTGGCCCACTTCCACTACGTCTTATCAATAGGAGCGGTATTTGCTATCATGGGAGCCTTTGTACACTGATTCCCCCTCTTTACAGGATACACAATACATGACACATGAACAAAAATCCACTTCACCACAATATTCGTGGGCGTCAATCTAACCTTCTTTCCACAACACTTTCTGGGATTAGCGGGCATGCCACGACGATACTCAGACTACCCAGATGCCTACTCACTATGAAATATTATCTCATCAATTGGCTCCCTTATCTCCCTAGTAGCAGTTGTAATATTCCTGTTCATCTTATGAGAGGCCTTTACCGCCAAACGGGAAGTACTCTCCGTAGAATTAGCCTCCACAAACGTAGAATGACTCCACGGATGCCCACCCCCATACCACACATTTGAAGAGCCGGCCTTCGTACAAGTCCAAATTAACGAGAAAGAAGGGAATCGAACCCCAATAAGCTAGTTTCAAGCCAGCTGCATAACCACTCTGCCACTTTCTTTTAACGGGACACTAGTATAAGCCATTACATCGCCTTGTCAAGACGAAATTGTAGGTTAAAGCCCTGCGTATCCCCAAGCCCTAGAGCTTTAATGGCACACCCCTCTCAGCTAGGATTCCAAGACGCGGCCTCCCCCATAATAGAAGAACTTCTACACTTCCACGACCACGCCCTCATAATTGTTTTCCTAATTAGCACTCTAGTACTATATATTATTGTTGTAATAGTCACCACTAAACTTACTAATAAATACATTTTAGACTCACAAGAAATTGAAATTGTATGGACCATCCTGCCAGCAGTAATCCTTATCTTAATTGCCCTCCCATCCCTACGAATTCTCTACCTAATAGACGAAGTCAACGACCCCCACCTGACCGTGAAAGCTATAGGACATCAATGATACTGAAGCTACGAATACACTGACTACGAAAACCTGACCTTTGACTCCTACATAACCCCAACACAAGACCTCTTACCGGGCCAATTCCGCCTGCTAGAGACAGACCATCGAATAGTGATTCCAATAGAGTCCCCGATCCGAGTGCTGGTCTCAGCTGAAGACGTCCTACACTCCTGAGCTGTCCCCGCATTAGGAGTCAAAATAGACGCCGTCCCAGGACGACTCAACCAAACATCTTTCATTACCTCTCGACCCGGAGTGTTTTACGGACAATGTTCTGAGATCTGCGGAGCAAATCACAGCTTCATACCAATCGTCGTAGAGGCTGTCCCACTAAAACACTTTGAAAACTGATCTTCACTAATACTTGACGCCTCACTAGAAAGCTAAACGGACAAGCATTAGCCTTTTAAGCTAAAGACTGGTGGCCCCAAACCACCTCTAGTGACATGCCACAACTAAATCCGGACCCGTGATTCATAATTCTTGCACTCTCATGACTAATCTTCTTAACAGTACTCCCAAACAAAGTATTGAATTGCACCTTCACAAATGAAATTACAGCCCTAAGCACTAAAAAGCCTGAATCAAACACCTGAAACTGACCATGACACCAAACCTATTCGACCAATTCATAAGCCCTACATACCTGGGAATTCCCCTAATCGCCATTGCCCTTACACTACCCTCAATCTTAATCCTCACCCCGACTAGCCGACACCAAAACAATCGACTCATATCCCTCCAAAGCTGATTTATTAAAACATTTACACAACAGCTACTAACGCCACTAAACCAAGGAGGCCACAAATGAGCCATGATTCTAGCCTCCCTAATAATATTTATTCTTACACTAAATATTATGGGACTACTCCCCTATACATTTACACCCACAACCCAACTGTCATTAAATATAGGCCTAGCCGTCCCACTATGACTAGCAACTGTGATTATTGGACTACGAAACCAACCAACAGCAGCCCTCGGCCACCTCTTGCCAGAAGGAACCCCCGCCCTACTCATCCCCATCCTAATCGTTATCGAAACAATTAGCCTATTTATCCGACCTCTGGCCTTAGGCGTACGACTAACAGCCAATTTAACAGCTGGTCACCTACTAATCCAACTAATCTCGACCGCAACTATCACACTCGCACCAACAATAACCACAGTAGCTATACTCACCGCCACACTACTAGTATTACTAACACTACTAGAAATTGCAGTAGCCATTATTCAAGCCTATGTATTTGTCTTATTACTAAGCCTCTACCTACAAGAAAACGTATAATGACCCACCAAGCACACGCATACCACATAGTAGACCCGAGCCCCTGACCCCTAACCGGCGCAATCGCTGCCCTTTTAACAACATCAGGCCTAGCAATCTGATTCCACTTCCACAATATTACGTTGATAACCCTGGGCCTAATATTACTAATTTTAACAATGTATCAATGATGACGAGACATCGTACGAGAAGGCACATTTCAAGGTCACCACACACCCCCCGTACAAAAAGGCCTACGATATGGTATAATCCTCTTTATTACTTCCGAAGTCTTCTTCTTCTTAGGGTTCTTCTGAGCCTTTTACCACTCCAGCCTCGCCCCCACCCCTGAGCTAGGAGGATGCTGACCTCCCACCGGCATCACAACCCTGGACCCATTCGAAGTCCCCCTCCTTAACACCGCAGTCCTCTTAGCATCGGGCATCACAGTCACATGAGCCCACCACAGTCTTATGGCAGGAGAACGCAAACAAGCAATCCAATCCCTTACTCTGACAATTCTACTAGGCTTCTACTTTACAACCCTTCAAGCCATAGAATACTACGAAGCCCCTTTCACCATTGCAGACGGAATCTATGGCTCAACATTCTTCGTAGCAACAGGCTTCCACGGGCTACATGTCATCATTGGCTCTACCTTCCTCGCTACTTGCCTACTACGACAAATTAAATACCACTTCACATCAGACCACCACTTCGGATTTGAAGCAGCCGCTTGATACTGACACTTCGTAGATGTAGTATGATTATTCCTATATGTCTCTATTTACTGATGAGGCTCATATCTTTCTAGTATCAAAAAGTACAAGTGACTTCCAATCACCCGGTCTTGGTTAAAATCCAAGGAAAGATAGTGAACTTAATTACAACCATACTGACCCTCTCCACAACACTATCATTAATTCTTACCCTTGTGGCATTTTGACTCCCCCTTAAAAGCCCTAATGCCGAGAAACTATCCCCCTACGAATGCGGCTGTGAACCACGAGGCTCAGCACGACTTCCATTTTCCCTGCGCTTCTTTCTACTGGCCATTCTATTCCTACTATTTGACCTAGAAATTGCCCTCCTACTACCACTACCCTGAGCCATCCAACTGTCAGACCCCCTACACACCCTAACGTGGGCTGTAGCCATTCTAGTACTGCTCACACTAGGCCTAATTTATGAATGACTACGAGGAGGCCTAGAGTGGGCTCAATAGGCAGTTAGTCCAAATATAAGACCTCTGATTTCGGCTCAGAGAATCGCGGTTAAAGCCCACGACTCCCTTACAATGTCTGTAACAATCGTCTTTGGCGGCACATTCTTCACAGGAATAATAGGCCTGATCTTCCATCGTTCACACCTATTATCAGCCCTACTGTGCCTAGAAACAGTAATACTGGGCCTATTTATTGGCCTTTCACTATGAACGTTGCATCATGAGTCAACCACCTCCTACGCAGCCCCTATTATAGTACTAACCTTCTCAGCCTGTGAAGCTGCCGCAGGCCTAGCCCTGCTAGTTGCCACAACCCGAACCCACGGCTCAAATCAAATCAAAGCCCTAAACCTACTAAAATGCTAAAAATTCTAATCCCAACCCTCATACTATTCCCAACAATCTGACTTTCCTCCCCCAAATGACTATGAACCAATATAACTGTCCACAGTATAATTATTGCCTCCATCAGCTTTATCTTAATTAAATGATCCTTCGAAACCGGATGGACAGCCGCCAACCTATACATGGCCACAGACCCCCTATCAACACCCCTGCTAGTCCTTACCTGCTGACTTCTGCCACTCATAATCCTGGCCAGTCAACATCACATTAAAACAGAACCCATCAGCCGACAACGAACTTTCATCGCTCTTTTGGCCTCCCTCCAAGCCTCCCTAATCCTAGCATTCAGTGCCACCGAAATCACCATGTTTTATGTGATATTCGAGACAACCCTAATCCCCACTCTTATCCTCATCACCCGATGAGGCAACCAAGCCGAACGACTAAGCGCCGGAACATACTTCCTATTTTACACCCTGGCAGGCTCACTACCGCTGCTAGTAGCCTTAATAATACTACATCAAACTACAGGCACCCTCTCAATACCCATCATTCAATATGTTCAACCACCAATAGACCCCAACTCCTGAGGAGACAAACTTTGATGAGCAGCATGCCTAATTGCCTTCTTAGTAAAAATACCCCTATATGGCATTCACCTCTGACTACCAAAAGCCCACGTAGAAGCCCCAGTAGCAGGGTCAATAGTACTAGCAGCGGTCTTACTAAAATTGGGAGGGTACGGCATAATACGAGTGATAGTTATCCTAAGCCCCATATCAAAAGACCTAGTATACCCCTTTATCATACTAGCCCTCTGAGGCGTTTTCATAACGGGCGCCATTTGTCTTCGACAATCGGACATAAAATCTTTAATCGCCTACTCATCTGTCAGCCACATAGGACTCGTAACTTGTGGTATCCTACTCCAAACCCCCTGAGGATTTACCGGAGCATTAGTACTTATGGTCTCACACGGCCTGGTATCCTCTGCCCTATTCTGCTTATCTAACACCACATACGAACGCACCCACAGCCGAACCATAGTTTTAGCCCGGGGACTACAAATTATCTTTCCACTCACCGCCCTTTGATGATTTATCTTTAACTTAGCAAACCTGGCACTACCCCCACTACCCAACCTAATAGGAGAACTAATAATCGTTACAGCCCTATTTAATTGATCCTCTCGAACCCTCACAATAACGGGGGCAGGGATCCTAATTACCGCTGCCTACTCCCTATACCTATATATGATAACGCAGCGTGGCCCCCTCCCACAACACATCACTAATCTTCCCCCCTCACACACACGAGAGCACCTACTTATATTTCTTCACCTAGCACCAGTGATCCTCCTCATAGCAAAACCAGAAGTAATGTGAGGATGATGATTCTGCAGATATAGTTTAATATAAAACATTAGATTGTGATTCTAATAATAGAGGTTAAATTCCTCTTATCCGCCGAAAGAGGCCTGAAGCAGTAAGGACTGCTAATCCTTTACCCCCGCAGTTAAACTCCGCGGCTCATTCAACCCGCTCCTAAAGGATAATAGCTCATCCGTTGGTCTTAGGAACCAAAAACTCTTGGTGCAACTCCAAGTAGCAGCTATGCTAAATACCATTGCAACTACCTCCCTACTACTCACTCTAGTAATTCTTGTATGACCCATCATTATAACCCTCAACCCAAAACCCTTCGACCGGACTTGAGCTACTAAACACGTCAAAGCTGCCGTAGTTACCGCATTTTTCATCAACATGCTCCCACTCATCATCTTCTTAGATCAAGGAACGGAAACCGTCATCACCACCTGAAACTGAATAAACACTGCAAACTTCGACATTAACATAAGCTTTAAATTTGACAACTACTCATTAATCTTCACCCCCATTGCCCTATATGTTACCTGATCAATCTTAGAATTCGCATCCTGATACATACACTCCGACCCCCACCTAAACCGATTCTTTAAATACTTACTACTATTCTTAGTAGCCATAATTATTCTAGTAACCGCTAACAACCTATTTCAGCTATTCATCGGATGAGAAGGTGTAGGAATTATATCCTTCCTATTAATTGGGTGATGACACGGCCGAGCCGATGCTAACACAGCAGCCCTCCAAGCAGTCCTATACAACCGAGTCGGGGACGTAGGACTAATCCTGGCAATTGCCTGAATCGCAATAAACCTCAACTCATGAGAACTCCCCCAAATCTTCCTGCTATCCAAAGACTTAGACCTAACAATCCCCCTAATAGGAATTATCCTGGCAGCAGCCGGAAAATCTGCCCAATTCGGACTACACCCCTGACTACCCTCAGCAATAGAAGGCCCAACCCCAGTCTCAGCCCTACTACACTCCAGCACAATAGTAGTCGCAGGTATCTTCCTCCTAATCCGCCTACACCCCCTAATAGAAAACAACCAATTTATCCTAACCACCTGCCTATGCCTAGGAGCTCTAACAACCCTATTTACTGCCACCTGCGCGCTAACACAAAATGATATCAAAAAAATCGTAGCATTTTCAACATCAAGTCAACTGGGACTAATAATGGTCACCATCGGACTCAACCAACCCCAATTGGCCTTCCTCCACATCTGCACCCACGCCTTTTTCAAAGCTATACTATTCCTCTGCTCCGGATCAATTATTCATAGCCTAAACGACGAACAAGATATCCGAAAAATGGGGGGACTACATAAACTAATACCATTCACAACCTCCTGCCTCATCATTGGCAGCCTGGCCCTAACAGGAATACCCTTCCTTGCAGGCTTTTTCTCAAAAGATGCAATCATTGAAGCCCTAAATACCTCCCACTTAAACGCCTGAGCCCTGATCCTAACACTAATCGCCACGTCATTCACAGCAGTATATAGCCTCCGAGTCGTCTTCTTCGTAATCATAGGCTCCCCCCGATTCCCCTCCCTGTCTCCAATTAATGAAAATGATAAAACGATAACTGCACCTATTGAACGCCTAGCCTGAGGAAGTATTGTCTCAGGACTAATTATCACCTCAAACTTCCTACCACTAAAAACCCCAACCATAACCATAACCCCCCAGATAAAACTAGCCGCACTAATTGTTACAATCATAGGAGTCATTATTGCACTAACACTAGCCAATACAGCCTCCAAACAAACCAAGATTACCCCCACCCTAGCACTATACAACTTCTCTAACATGCTAGGATTCTTCCCAAATATCATCCATCGGGCCATACCAAAACTCACCCTAACACTAGGCAAACAAGCCACCAAAATCGACCGACAATGACTAGAAATTGGACCTAAAACCCTGCACCCAGCACACCACCGCCTGACCTCCTTCTTCGATAGTCCCGACCAAGACTCTGTCAAAGTCTACATAGCCTCTTACCTAATTTCTATAGTCTTGATCACCGCCCTCCTGGCTATAACCTAAACAGCCCGAAGCGCACCCCGTTTAGAACCTCGAGTCAACTCCAACACCGCAAAAAGACACAACAACAACGCCCAACCGCACACCAATAACATAGCCCCGCCATCATAATACACATAACCTACCCCAATATCCCCAGGTCGAGCATAAAATTCACTATACTCATCCATTACAGCCCGTCACCCCCCACGCACATACTTAAACCACAAAGCCGCGATCCCAAACCCAATTAAGTATGCCAAAACATAAAACTTGACCACTCCCTCACCCCACGTATCAGGATACAGCTCACCCGACAAAGCTGACGAATACGCAAAGACCACCAACATTCCACCCAAATAAATTAAAAACAACATTAACCCAATTAACGTCCCACCATGCCAAACCAAGGTAATACACCCAACCCCCGCCGCTAGCGCCATACTCAGCGCCGCATAATACGGCGAAGGACAAGTAATAACCCCAATAACACCAATATATAGGCTAAGCCCAACTAATTCAATGAAACATGTCATAAATTCTTACCAGGACTTTAACCAGGACTAATGACTTGAAAAACCACCGTTGTAACTCAACTATAAGAACTGAATGATCACCCGAAAAACACACCCCTTATTCAAGACAATCAATAGCGCACTTATTGACCTCCCTGCCCCCTCCAATATTTCCACAATATGAAATTTTGGCTCCATCCTATTAGTTTGTCTAATGGTACAAATCGTAACGGGACTATTTCTAGCCATGCATTATACTTCCGATATCTCAACTGCCTTTTCATCCGTAATCCACATCTGCCGGGACGTAAACAATGGCTGAATTATCCAAAGTCTACACGCAAACGGGGCCTCTTTATTTTTTATCTGTATCTATATACACATCGGACGAGGCCTATACTATGGCTCATACCTCCACAAAGAAACCTGGAACATTGGGGTAGTCCTACTACTACTAGTAATAGTAACAGCATTCGTCGGATACGTCCTACCATGAGGACAAATATCATTTTGAGGTGCCACGGTAATTACAAACCTACTATCAGCAATCCCCTATGTAGGAAATTCCCTAGTACAATGAGTCTGAGGGGGCTTCTCCGTAGATAATGCAACACTAACCCGATTCTTCGCATTCCACTTCCTTACTCCATTCATAATCATCGCAGCCACTGTACTACACGCCCTATTCCTACACGAAACAGGATCCAACAACCCAATCGGCCTAAACTCCGACCCAGACAAAATCCCATTTCACCCATACTTCTCACTCAAAGACATGCTGGGATTTATAATCTTTATTATAGCCCTAGTATCCCTAACAACACTCGCACCCAACCTGTTAAAAGATCCAGAAAACTTCATCCCCGCTGACCCGCTCGTAACTCCCCCACACATCAAGCCGGAGTGATACTTCTTATTCGCCTACGCCATCCTACGAGCCATCCCAAACAAACTTGGCGGCGTCTTAGCACTATTCTCCTCAATTCTAGTACTAGTAACAGTACCATTACTCCACACATCAAAACAACAAGGAGCAACCTTCCGCCCCCTAGCCCAACTCCTATTCTGGGCCCTAGTGGCAGACCTATTCATCCTAACCTGAATTGGAGGCATGCCGGTCGAACACCCCTACATCATTCTCGGCCAAATCGCCTCCATCTTTTACTTCGCCCTATTTCTAGTCCTTCATCCATTAATAGGATGACTAGAAAACAAACTACTTAACCTCAACTGCCCTTGTAGCTTAAATGTATCTTAAAGCACCGGTCTTGTAATCCGGAGACTGGGGGTTAAAATCCCCTCATGTGCCAGAAAAAGGAGATTTTAACTCCCACCCCTAGCCCCCAAAGCTAGGATTCTAAATAAACTATTTTCTGTAATAGAAAATGTCCGACTAATACATATGTCCTATGCTCTAGTACATAATATGCATAACTCAACACCGTGTTATAGTACATATTATGTATAATATTACACGATGGTCTCGTACACTGCAGAATATATCATCACTATTGGATTATACCTTTACTACTCACAGCTAACAACAGTAAGATCACCATCGGCACTACTGAAATTTTCACCTGATAATCCTTGAAGAGACGGGTCGGTATATAAATATTACACCCGCATAGCTTACCCTAATCTAACACTACTTGAAAACTCAATAAAAATTTATAACGTGCTATGGGGCAGTGAGAAACCATCAATCAGTCTATATCTTAATATACATCATGCTTGAACGATCAGGGACAATAATTGTGGGGGTCGCACAACTGCACTATTACTGGCATTTGGTTCCTATTTCAGGTCCATAAATTTATATACTCCCCAAATTGTGAATTACATTGGCATAAGTTAATGGTGTAGTGCTTCATTAGCAAAAACCCCCCATGTGAACAGCCACCTAGAGGCATTTGGTTGTTTTTTTTTTTTGGGTGGATTTCACATTACATCTCCAGTGGTGTTCCCATTAATTAACAAGGGGGAACCCATCAGATGGCCGCAGGCAAAGATAATGTGATGATATCAGGCATATACTTAAGAATTACACTCTTTTCCTTCAGGTACATAATCTTACTCTTTATTCCACATACTACTCTATGATTCCCCCCTCCTCGCCTCGCGCGCGGCAAACCCCCCTACCCCCCTAAGCCGAAAAGTCCCCGTTATTCCTGTCAAACCCCTAAATCCAGGAAAGGCTCGGTCGGCATCATAAGCTAATTCAAATTTCTATTCTATATAGTATTACAAACTCACGTTGTATTGTATA